AGGTAAATGTTAAATGTATGGAATAAAAAAAAAAAAATAAAGAAAACTCAACATTTTTTATTCCTCACGTCCAGGATTACGGCCCGGATCGTTAGATAAGAATCCGAAGATGAAGAGAGAAACAAAAAATATCACTACTGTGTAAACGAAGAGTTTGAGAGTAAGCATTACACAATCTCCAAGATTATTTTTTGGGGAAAAAGGAAATAGATTGCCTATTTTTTATCACATACGTTATTTTGGCATAACACCCCCAAAATGAAGTCTTTTCTTGAATCTTGAAAAAAAAAAGTAATTTTCAACAAATTTCTTTCTACTTTGTAATAAGGTAATAAGAAAAGAAAGGTTAAGAAAAGAAAGGTTCTGATTCCTTCATTACCAAAAATGTTTGGCCATATCCGTTATTGGATATTGTGGGTTCTTCGAAAGTCCTTGTTTACTGGAATGTAAGAACGAGGAAATAAGTTGATCCAAATTTCTCACCGCGGTCATTCAATTCAATATACAAGAATTTCTATTTTTGAATCGAGGGTTCATAATATAAAACTTATCTGATCTTATCAATTTTTATTTTAGAATTTATTTTTTCGAATAAATCATGAATTATGCAGAGTATTCAAAATTTTATCGAAAACTTACAGCAGCTTGCCAAACAAAAGCTAATAGAAAAAATAGTAGAGGTATGACAGGCATAAAATCTACGATTGGATTGAAAAAGGCATAAGCCTCCGGCAATTTAGCGAAGAAAAAACTACTCGAATAAAGGGTGGAATTAAGACAGATACAGATTAAACTAAAGATATTAAGCATAACAAACATTTCATTCTTGTAGATTAGAAAATTGGATTTTGGTTGAGTTCTTTTTATGAAGGAAAAATAAAAAGGCGGGTCAAAAAATCCTTCTTTTTCTTCGAACTCTCCCAAATCAAAAATCTTTCCTTTCATTCTCAAATGAGAATACAAGGAATTATAGTTTCGTACAATATCTTAATTGAATTTTATGTAATGATCAATAATTTGATCAATAATTTTTTGTGATTCTATATTTACATGTGTTGAATCCTAGCAACAATGTATTTCATATGTATTTGGGCTGGGATTGACGAATGACCAATACCAATATTAGTCTTTATTAGTGTCGAATATAAATCTAAATGGGGCGTGGCCAAGCGGTAAGGCAACGGGTTTTGGTCCCGCTATTCGGAGGTTCGAATCCTTCCGTCCCAGATCGTCTCCATCAGAAACGAAAGATTCTTCTCTTTAACAATTTTCTGTTTAATCTTGCTTGGATATTGGATATATATAATGTGTGACCCAACCCCTTCTTTGTTCTGAATTCAATGTACGGGTAGAAATCCAAATATTTCTTTGAATTTTGAATCTTCATTTTTGTGAACCCTTGGTACTTGAATAAGTGTGAAAAATCTATATTATAGAGAGACTTCCGACCTTTTCGAGTCATCGGAATAGCTTAGAATTTGGTTACTAACTTATTTTGTTCCGGAATTGAAAATCTATTCTATTATTCTATTAAGTAAAGGCCTTTACTTTTTCATTACTTTTTCATTTATGTATTCGAAAAAAAAGGGGGGGATGATCCTTTTTATGATTCATCATCCCGAACAATCTGTTGAAGATGTAAATAAGACTTAAGTAAACGCGTTTATTCGTCTTTTTTAGAAATCTGTTTCATTTGAGCCAATGACTATTCATGATTCCATATTGAATCAATTCCATACCGGTTCGAAATTTAATCAGAGGAATGTTATGGTAAAACTTCGTTTGAAACGATGTGGTAGAAAGCAACGTGCGACTTGAAGGACATGATTCGTTGTGGATTCTTACATCCACCATTTTCTATAGGAATGAAGATGCTCTTGAATCGACATAGTTTGTTCTGTTCTTGCTAGGAACCTAATTTGTGTTGGGTTGGTAAATAGGAATAGTACATAATGGAGCTCGAACAAAAAGTATTGATTCATTTCTCGGGGGGAAGAATCTAGGGTTAGTAACAATTAATAAGTTAGACCAACTTTGTAAATATATCCTCAATATCGAAATCGAAGGGTTAAAATTCGAACAAGTTTGAAATAAAATAAAAAAGTCAAATTTGTCGAAATTGGTAAAACTTTTTCGATTAAAATGAAAAGTGTATTATAATAAATCTTTCGTATTATTCATAGAAAGAAATAACAAAAAACAAAAGGTATGTTGCTGCCATTTTGAAAAGGAATAAGGATCACCGAAGTAATGTCTAAACCTAATGATTTTACAAAGTAAAGAGAAAGGATTCCGGAACAAGGAAACACTATTTTCAATTGTCTCAATAATTTTATTTCATTTTATTATAATGAAGAAGAAAAATAGATTCGAGACGAGACAAACAAAAGAGGTTAGAGACGACTCAAGAAATGTCTAAAGAGTTACCTTCGCACTTTTTCAGAATTGCCCAACTTGAGTTATGAGTACGAATGATATTTCTTTTTTTCTGTATCTGTAAGTAAGAACAAAAAACGACTCAAATTATAACTCAAATTATAGTCGACTTCATGATTTTATGGATCTATTTGCCATTATATACAGAATATACAGAAATATTAGAATCATTTTTTCTCGAGCCGTATGAGGAGAAAGCCTCCTATACGTTTCTAGGGGGGGTATTATTTATCTACATCTATCCCAATGAGCGATCTATCGAATCGTTGCAATTGATGTTCGATCCCGAAGAGAAGGAAGAGATCTTCAAAAAGTGGGTTTTTACGATCCGATACAGAATCAAACTTATTTAAATGTTCCTGCCATTCGTTATTTCCTTGAAAAAGGTGCTCAACCTACAGGAACTGTTCATGATATTTTAAGGAAGGCAGAATTATTTAAAGTTAAAGAAAGACCTTCATAAAGAAAAAAAAAAAAACCAAATTTCTTTTAATAAATAAAAAAGAAAAGGTAACTAGTATCTATTTTGGGCAATTAGTTACTCAAAATTTGCTCTTTTCTTGTTGTATTCATACTTTTTCTCTACTTTTTCCTTATTTTTTTTTCATCTAAATTTCTTATTTATGTTGTGCCAATCCAACACGAATTCTTATTTGATTTACTTAATACTTAAATACAATACTTAATTAATTATTAATTAAATTGAATTTGTTTTCCATTCATATTGACAATGTTGTATCGAACAAATATAATTCGATCGTAGATAAGCGGATCTGTTTATTCCGACCCCTAATTTGGTTTTCCTTTACTTCAGTCAAATGATGGGTTTGCCGAATTTACTGTTATACATATGCAAGATGTATTTTCTTAACGAAAATCCAAAATTTTGAGAAAATGGGCGGTCTGTAAATTTTGATATTTCTATTTGGAATCCGTTGTTTTTTATTTTTGAATCCGATCCATTCATTTTGCTATTTTGGTGTTTAGAATTGATCATAAAATCTTTCCTCTATTTCTTGTTAGTTCAATGTTTTGACGTAGTTGTACAGTGCAATTCTATTTATTTTTTTATTTCGATCGTATCTACAAATCATATTTATCTGGGTTGCTAACTCAACGGTAGAGTACTCGGCTTTTAAGTGCGACTATGATCTTTTACACATTTGGATGAAGCAATGAATTCGTCCAGACTATTGGTAGAGTCTATAAAACCGCGACTGATCCTGAAAGGTAATGGATGGAAAAAACAGCATGTCGTAATAATAAGAAGAAAATGGAATTTCTTAATTTCTTATTAGATTCCTATTTTTTTTAGTAGAATTCTGAGTCAATCCTTACCAGATCATTCCAAAATTTTGTTTTTATTTTAGGAGTAGGAGGAAGACAAAAAAAATTCACATTGACAGTTGGGTTTAGTGAATAAATGGATAGAGCCCTACGGCTCCAATTCTGGTAAAAAAAAGCAACGAGCTTCTATTCTTTATTTGAATAATTACCCCATCTAATTAGACGTTAAAAAAAATTAGTGCCTGATGCGGGAAAAGGTTCTCCTGTGAGTGGTCCTTTGATTCTTTTTTTTTTTTATTTTTTTCAAAATCCTAACTATTCTCTATTATAGATTGGAAACGAATGTGTAGAAGAAACAGTATACTGACAAAAAGAATTTGTTCCAAAGTCAAAAGAGCGATCGGGTTGCAAAAATAAAAGATTTTGGAACCTCTAATAATTATAACGAGGATAAACCCATTAGATAGAAGGGGAGAGGAAAAAGATCTGTTGATTGGACTTTCTGTTTCCGGGGTATATATATTTTTTTGTACATAATACATACCTTGTTCTGACCATATTGCACTATGTATAATTTGATAACCCAAGAAATGCCTACTGTTTTTGTTTCAAGTAGAAAAAATGTAAGTCAATGGAAGAATTACAAGGATATTTAGAAAAGGATAGATCTCGGCAACAACACTTCCTATATCCGCTACTCTTTCAGGAATATATTTATGCACTTGCTCATAATCATGGGTTAAATGGTTCGGTTTTTTACGAACCTGTGGAAGTTTTTGGTTATGACAATAAATCTAGTTTAGTACTTGTAAAACGTTTAATTACTCGAATCTATCAACAGAATTTTTTGATTTCTTTGGTTAATGATTCTAATCAAAATCGATTCGTTGGATACAACCACAATAATTTTTTTTTTTCTCATTTTCATTCTCAAATGATATCAGAAAGTTTTGCAATTATTGTAGAAATTCCATTCTCGTTGCGATTAGTATCTTATTTCGAAGAAAAAGAAATACCAAAATATCATAATTTACGATCAATTCATTCAATTTTTCCCTTTTTAGAGGACAAATTATCACATTTAAATTATGTCTCAGATATACTAATACCTCATCCCATACATATGGAAATCTTGGTTCAAATTCTTCAATGCTGGATTCAAGATGTTCCTTTTTTACATTTATTGCGGTTCTTTCTTCACGAATATCATAATTTGAATAGTCTTCTCATTACTCAGAATAAATCTATTTACGTTTTTTCAAAAGAAAATAAAAGAT